ATGAATACTATGATTTGCATTTCGAACAGGCATGGATACAGCATCTATAGGATAACTTCCGTCTTGAGAGTTATTTGTGGGGTTCATACGGTATCCGCGATCTCTCTTGATTTGTAATCCAATACGCAAATCAATTGGTTCCGTCAGGTTAGCTATATGCTGTGTTGTGTCAACTATTTCCACGGAAGGTGGTGAGATGATATCTTGAGCGGTTACGTATCTAGGACCCCTGACGCAAATGGATGCGTCTCTAACTCCATACAGATTACTTCTCAATACAATTTCTTTCAAATTTATTAAAATTTCATGTACCGATTCCTCAATACCTACTATCGTAGAATATTCATGCGGCACCCTCTCAGATTTTGCACGTGTGATACATGTTCCTTCTATTTCTCCAAGTAGAGCCCTTCGCATGGCAATACCTATGGTATCGGCTTGACCTTTCATGAGCGGGGACAGAATGAAACGACCATAATAAAGACGCTTACTATCTACTCTTGATTCAACACATTTCCACTGTAGTGTTCGAGTGGATCCTGCTATTTCCTCTCGAACCATACTAAATATTATTATTTGATCAGATCATTGAATCATTTATTTCTCTTGCAATCCGTTTAATTCTTATTTTTACACGCGTCTTTTTTTAGGAGGTCGACATCCATTATGTGGCATAGGTGTTACATCACGTACGAAACTTAATAGTATACCACTTCTACGAATGGCCCGTAATGCTGCGTCTCTTCCGAGACCAGGACCCTTTATCATAACTTCTGCTCGTTGCATACCCTGATCAACTACAGTACGAATAGCATTTGAGGCGGCGGCTTGAGCAGCATAGGGTGTCTTTCTTCTTGTGCCTTTGAATCCAGAAGTACCGGCGGAGGCCCAAGAAACCACCCGACCTCGTACATCTGTAACAGTTACAATAGTATTGTTGAAACTCGCTTGAACATGAATAACCCCTTTTGGTATTCTACGTCCATTCTTACGTGAACCAATACGTCCATTCCTACGCGAACCAATTTTTGGTATAGGTTTTGCCATATTTTTTCATCTCATAAATATGAATCAGAAATATACAGAAAGATACGGAGATATCCATTTCATGTTAAAACAGATCCTTTATTTTTACATGGCCCTTCTTTGAGAAATTTTATAAAAGAAAGATTATCCTTGTCTCTGTTTATGTCTCGGATTGGAACAAATCACTATAATTCGTCCGCGCCTACGGATCAGTCGACATTTTTCACAAATTTTACGAACGGAAGCTCTTATTTTCATATTTCTCACTCCTTACCTTAATTTGAAATCTATTCCTTGGAAGAAAATAAGTCTCTTGTATTTTATTTTTTAGCTTCGAGTTGTATCTCTCACCAAAGGAATGTTTTCAAAAATCATCTAATCGCTTGAATCTTTGTTGCGGAGTCTATAAATTATACGTCCTCTAGTTGAATCATACCGACTTATTTCGATTTTGACTCTATCTCCCGGCAGTATCCGTATCAAACTGCGTCGGATCCTCCCTGAAATATAACCTAGAATTAGATCTTCATTATCTAAACGGACCCGGAACATACCGTTGGGAAGTGATTCAGTAATTAAACCTTCATGAATCAATTTTTGTTTTTTCATCCAGGTAACCCCTTGAAATATCATCAACTAATGGAGGAAGAGTTATATAACTCACTTTTCCTCTCTATTTCACAAATAGGAAGTTAGAGATCAAATTAGGATACCGGAGGAAGATCACCATATATAGCACAAAATTTCTCCTCCCATTTTTTCTAGTCTAGCTTCTCGATCTGTCATTATGCCTCGAGAAGTGGAAAGAATTACAATTCCCATTCCACCTAAAATCTTAGGAATTTTTTGATAGTTGGAATAGATTCGTAGACCAGGTCGACTGATACGTTTTAAAATAGTTCTATATATTCCTTTCCTAGTCCTTCTATGGCGCAAGGTTGAAACCAAGAAATCTTTGTTACTTTCCTGATGTTTCCGAACGTTTTCAATAAAACCTTCTCGTAGGAGTATTTTAACAATGTTTTCGGTGATATTAGTGGATGCTATTCGAACCGTTCCGTTTTTACTCATGTCAGCATTTCTTATAGAAGTTATTATATCAGCAATAGCGTCTCTGCCCATGACGAATTCTAATTATTGGTGCTTCTTAATTTTGATATAATCAACATGTTTTTTTATTTTGAATTATTCAATTTCAATTATTAATTATTAAAAGTATATGCGTGAAACACAATCTACTAATTTAATCCATTTCAGATATCCTACTATAACTATATCATAGTTTCATCTACTAGTATTTATAATACTTCAGGAGCTAATGAAACTATTTTAGTAAAATTCAACTGTCTCAATTCGCGAGCAATCGCGCCAAAAACTCGAGTTCCTTTTGGATTTCCTTCTTGATCAATGACAACCGCAGCATTGTCATCATATCGTATTATCATACCGTTGTCACGTTTGAGTTCTTTACATGTACGTACAATTACAGCTCGAATTACTTCTGATCTTTCTAGAGGCATATTGGGCACTGCTTCTTTGATTACAGCAACAATAACGTCACCAATATGAGCATATCGATGATTACCAGCTCCTATGATTCGAATACACATCAATTCTCGAGCTCCGCTGTTATCTGCTACATTCAAAAGGGTTTGAGGTTGAATCATATCATTTTTATTTGAATCTGTTATTTCAATGCAAAGAATGAGGAAAAAAAGAAATAGTGTTTGTCTAGAAATAAATAAACCCGCGGTTGTTTTTTCATCCTCAATACCCCTTTTGTTTATCTTTAGTTCTATATCCCTATCCTGAAATAATAAATTGAGTTCGTATAGGCATTTTGCACGCAGCTATCTCAATAGCTGCTCTGGCTACAGTTTCTGATACTCCACCCATTTCATAAAGTATTCGGCCTGGTTTAACAACGGATACCCAATATTCGGGAGATCCTTTCCCCGAACCCATACGTGTTTCCGTAGGTCTTATTGTAACAGGTTTGTCTGGAAATATACGTACCCATATTTTTCCACCACGACGCGCATATCGTGTCATTGCTCTTCGCCCTGCTTCTATTTGTCTAGCTGTGATCCAAGCGGGTTCAAGTGCCTGAAGAGCATATCTGCCGAAACTAATATGATTGCCCCGACAAGATATTCCCTTCATTCTTCCTCTATGGTGCTTACGAAATCTAGTTCTTTTAGGGTTATAGTTGATGGTTTTTTATTAATCCCACCTCTACTACAGAACCGGACATGAGAGTTTCCTCTCATCCAGCTCCTCGCGAATGAAAAGATTCGATACAGATACACATCTATTTAATAATTAGTACACTAAACTAAGTAATGGGATTTATTGATATTTCATTTATTACATAGGAAGCCCCATATATGGCTAGATGTGTATATTTATAGATAATGCTTCTTTTTTATAACGAATCCCTATTTTTTTTTACTCTTATCGAGTCAAGACAATATTGTATTGTAATACAATAAATAAATAAGGGTTTCGCGGGCGGATATTGACTCTTTCCTGCTTCATTCGTAGGATCAATCCATGACCTCTCAGAGTAAATCAATTTGTTCTTGGTTCGTTCCGCCATCCCGCCCGATGAATCATTAGGATTCATTTTTCTTTTATATTTTTTTTATATTTTTATAGTAGAATCTTATATAGTCACAGGTTTCGTCGTTCCTATAGCTTCTCCATTAATGGTTAGGCCTGAACTCTGCAACGGAGCTCCCAACAAAATTTGTTCCCGAGTCAATCTCCTCAGTTTCTATTAACCCAGGGCTCTTTATTATTTATATTATACTTTATTATTTGTATTATTATATATATTAATATATCAATATTAATGCTTTATCACACTGCCTTTTATGAGGTGATTCATAGACCATACATATTGGAATCATCTATCATTGATATTTTTGTTCTCTCTTTCTATCACCTTTCCATTTATCCGCATCCCTTTATTTTTTTCTTCAAAATCCATAATCAGATTTGTTTTTTATGAAAATTTCAGTTGTTACAACTATATGATTGATTCAGTCATTCATTCATATAGTGACTGTTTCTTGGGATCTCGACAATACGAAGCAATAAGTTGGTTATTAGTTTTTCGTTTATTTTATTGTTTTATTTTATATAGTTATTAAGTTTATAGTGGGGGTCAGTCTTTTTTTTTGAAGCCCAGCTTTAAACTCTAAAGAAAAAACTAACGAGTCACACACTAAGCATAGCAATTATATCAAAAGTAAGATTAATCTATTTTTTATTCAACCTTATATAATTATAATTAGAATTGTTTATTTTTGTTTGATTTAACGGAAAAAGGAAAAAAAAAGAAATAGTTTCTCATTTTTTGTTCTATCACTGGACGGAATGGCAAGATAAAAAAAGGTCTATTATTCCTCGTTCACAAATATCCAAATTTTTAGGCCTAATACTCCATGGATAGTTCGAATTGTATAGGAACAATGATCAATTTTAGCACGAATTGTTTGTAGAGGAACCCTACCTTCCCTGATCCATTCGACACGTGCAATTTCTTTTCCGTCGATACGCCCTGCAATTTGTATTTGAATTCCCTTTGTATCTGTTTGTTCAGTTAATTCAATAGCTCTTTTCATTGCCTTTCGAAACGAAACTCTATTTCTTAATTGTGAAGCCATATATTCTGCAAGAATATTAGGGTGTCCATAAGGTTTTTCAATTCTTGTGATAGCAATATTGAGTCTTCGGTTCACAGAATGAAACTCTTTTTGTACATTCATCTGTAATTCTTCGATCCCTCGCGTTCGGCCCTCTATTAATAAATTGGGAAACCCAATATAGATTATGACCTGGATCAAATCGATTCTTTTTTGAATTTCTATTCGTGCAATTCCAATTCCTTCGAAACCTGGGGATATTCTCTTATTTTTTTGTACATAGTTCTTGATACAATTCCGTATTTTCTCATCTTCTTGTAGACC